TACTTATGGTAAAATCCCATACCTTTTTTTGAATGTAATGAGCCTATCCTCTATTCTCTCTTCATATTCCAAAAAAATGTCGAAACTAATAACTAATCCAAAACAAAAATAGTCGGAGGACTCTTCTGACTAAACAAAAATATGTAATTGTCAACAAAGTTGTTTCTTTTTTTTTTCAAATCCAAAAAGTGTTTCTTTCTTTATACACAATACATAGGTCGTCGATTCAGCATTGGATTGGATAAAAAAGGGATTTCATCCCCCCTTTTCTAATTTTAGATTCTAATAGGGTGGTTTCAAAAAATTTTATCCATATGAGTGTTCTATATAGATAAACTATTCATTTTGAAAACATCTCTATATTACTATAGTGGTAGAAAGAGTACCATGCTGTGTCTGAACTTCAAACGATTTAGCTTTAACCATATTTAATGGTCCCACATTATTATTGGTTGATAGAGAATCAAAGTATATTTACCAACGAATCGCGAAATGCTATGGTTCTTACATATGATTTATTAGTTAATTCAGAAGTCATTCGTGAGATCATGTACCTTTCTTTCCTAGTTATAACGGAAAAAGTACAGCTGGTTGGATCCAGCCTATTCTTGAAATAAACAACTCGCACACACTCCCTTTCCAAAAAAAACCAATACCCCAAGCACTACACTTAGATTTATTAGATTTGTTGCTAAAATATCGGTATTAAACCCGAAACTCCCGGCGGACGGCCAGTGGCTCAAAGAAACGAAAGAATCGGTTACATTTTTCATATGATCTCCTCTTATAGATAGACTAAAAAAAAAGGACGGGGCGAGGTTATACAAAAGTTATACAAAAAGAACTCAGTTCTTTTTTTTTTTTTTAGAAATTTTCCTATTTTTAAATCGAGTCAAAAAAGATTCGATTTAAAAATGGTCAATTACCCTTTTGTTGGAATCCTTCCTAAACCTAAAAGGGCGTCTTTGGACTGCGTTACGAAGGGGAAGGGTGAAAGCGAGTTGGTATGCTAATTCCTTATCTCTCAACGAATAAGAAATTTTAGGAATGAAATCTTCATATAATTAGAAAAAGCCAATGACAAGTCCAAGGCAATAAAATATGAAAAATAAATATTTTTCATATTTATAAGATTAAACAAAAGGATTCGCAAATAAAAGTGCTAATGCTACAACCAAGCCATAAATTGTTAAAGCTTCCATAAAAGCTAGACTAAGCAATAAAGTACCTCGTATTTTTCCCTCCGCCTCGGGCTGTCTCGCAATACCTTCTACAGCTTGGCCCGCAGCAGTACCTTGACCAACTCCAGGTCCAATAGAAGCAAGTCCTACAGCCAATCCAGCGGCAATAACGGAAGCGGCAGAAATCAGTGGATTCATGATAAGTTCCTCATACCAAAAAAATAAATGGTTAATGATACAATCAGCCGATGAATTAGAACTTAATTATTCTATCGTTACGATGCGTCCAGTTGAAAGTTGAAGTAAAATAAAATAGTTACTTCAAGATCTCTTTTTTAATTCCTATCGACAGAGGATTTCTTTGTAAATACCTACAACTTTACTTTCGTTCATCCATTTCTTTGTTCCGAACCATTCTTTGAATTCTTCGATATTTTTATTGATTTCATTTCATCTGTTTATTCATTCAACTCACAGTCACAGATGAGACGCAAGAACTCCTATTGCAATCCCCATCTAAATTTACAGTAGGGCAATTTAAATATATCTTTAGTTCATATCTAACTAGTCAATATTTAATATCACATATACATTACATGTCTTTCTTCCATAACGTAAACCAACTCTTCATTCATCTTACTTAGAGTTAGATTCACTCGGATTCAAGATATAGTGCATCAAAATAAAGTTGACTTTATAGTATAGTGATTCAATTACATATACCTAGTTCAACTGCCCTCTCCGATCCGAACCAACCTATTTTTTCTGAATACCCCTTTTTGTAAGTTCTTCTCTACCTTACTTCTTTAATTTATCATTATCCCGCACGGATAGAATCTAAATCGACAAATTGATTTAACCGAATTTTTGGATAAAAATATCATTATTTGATTGATCTGAGTTCATGTAATTTATTATTTATGAAACTTTATGAAAATTTCATTTTGGTCAATCGACGAAGAAAGTGAACTGAAAGGGGAATTCTTCTATAACTATATAAAATCCCCCTTATTTTTTATTTAAATACCATTAACATGCCGTAAACCGCAAGAATTCTTATTCAAATTATCTGAATATGAAATATTCGGGTTGGTTGACCAATATAAAACGAATATTTATTCAGGACAAGTATGATATAAGTATACCCACCATAAACCATAAATTTTAGGAAAAAGATCTTTTCGATCTCTTTCCTTTTTGATTTTACAACTCTCTAACCATAATCTTTTTTGCTATTACTCTAGATTGTATATAGTGAGTTGTATATTTATGTTTACTAATTCTATTTTGGGGGATCGAGCATACGTTTCCTTGGACTA